GCAACAATTCGATAGACGGCTCATTGGGATAGATGTAGATAAACAATACCCCCCCTAGAAACGTATAGGAAGTTTTCTCCTCGTACGGCTCGAGAAAAAATGATTCGAAGTTTTCTCTATATACAGAATTCTAATGAATGGCAAAAAGGTCCATAAAATGAATTAGACTATGATTTCACTCGTTTTTTTCTTCGTCCCTCCTAAAAAAAATCATTTGTACTCATAACTCAAGTTGTATAATTCTCAAAAATAGCTCAAAGGAAAATCTTTAGGCAATTTCATTTATTGAGTAGTCTTTAACCCCTTTTTGTTTGTCTCATTGAAAATCTATTTTGATTCTTTATTTTGATCCAGTTATTGAGACAATTAAAACGGTGTTTCCTTGTTTCGGGATCCTTTCTCTTTGTTTTAAATCATTGGGTTTAGACATTACTTCGGTGTTTCTCAATCTTTTCAAAATGGTAGCAACATACCCTTTTTGTGATTTCTTTCTACCAAAGAATCATACGAACGGTTGATTCTCGGGTGATACACTTTGGATCAAAAGAGTTTTCTCAATTCCAACAAATTTTCTTTTTAAATTGAAACTTGCTGAAATCGGATCCTTTCGATTTCTATATCGAAGATCTACTTACGAAGTTGTTTCAATTTATTGATTGGCATTAACCCTAGATCTTTGCCCCCGAGAAATGAATTAATACTTTCTACTCGAGCTCCATCATGTACTATGTTTATTTACATTACAACCCAACAAAAAAGAGGGGTTATAGTGCAACAATAGTGCAACAAATGATGTCGAGCCAAGAGCACTTTCATTCCTATATAAAATGGTGGATGTAAGACTAAGAATCCACACCGGATCGCGTCCTTCAAGTCGCACGTTGCTTTCTACCACATCGTTTCAAACGAAGTTTTACCATAACATTCCTCTAATTTGTAACCCGTATGGAATTGATTCAATTGTGGAATCATGAATAGTCATTGGTTCAGCCGTCCATAGACATAGTAATCTATCCCTTTTTATTCTATACATAGATGATCCAAATTTTTCTGAAAAAACAGATTTTCTAAAAAAAAAAACAAATTAACAGAAATATCTAAGAGGAATATGGAAATACTAATATAAATAATACGAATAAATGCATTCTTTTTGAATCTTGTATCCTCAAGTGACTCGATAGGCTAGGGCTAGATTTAGATTGACATTGACCCAACCCTAACTTCTTCAAATATCAAAGATTCAACTCCCAAGGAATCAGTAAAAATCTTTCTAATTGAAAAAGTTTCCTATTTCTACATCATTATTTGAATAAAGTTTGACAGTAAATACTACATTTGATCATCAAAGAGAAATCTCTCTTTCTTTTCGAATTGATTCATCAATAATTTAAAGCAGATAACTAGATCGAACAAGAAATTCAATTTCTTTTTTTTTTGTGATATAGCTAAAAAAGACTGATGTAAGGTAAGAGTTAGGTCCTTTGGATTCTGATTTTATCAATCAGATGGACAAAAAGAGGGTTTTCATATCAGATAGACCGAACAACTGTTACTGTTATGGATATTCTATGTTAAAAATTTCCATTTTCACATTGAAGCAATTACAATTCTTTTTCACAAAAATCGAAAGACTGCTATCACTGAAATACAACGAAATCAAACAATACATACATAGAAGCTAAGCATTTCCTCATTTATATGTATTTTCCTATTTTGTTTAACCTGGGGTTAAGTAATCTTTCTGCAATTTTGTCATTCAAGTGAATAAAATGTATGAGTCACCCCCCGTCTCAATTGTTAGATTAGATAGATTTACAATTATTCATTAAAGCCAAATACCAAATCCCTAAAAAGTTCAAAAAAATACATTGGTTACATATGTAACTTGATTCTTTGTTAATGTGATTCGAACAGACACAGAGATTTAAATTCATAAATATCTTTGGTTGCTGATTAACGGCCATCTACTCCCCGAATTCAATGAAAATGATGATTCATCAATCTCAAAAAGATCTCTTTTTATGGAATATGAACTATCTCTTGTCTAGGGACAAAGACAAACAAGTCCAGATTACATCCTTGCTACTATTTCTTATTTTACCCTAATGCAGCCTTAAGAGATGTAATCTCATTGAGTGAATTTAATTAGTTAGTACCAAGAGCCCCCTCTTACTCTTATTTAGAATTCAGAGATCCGCAGAACATTAAGATTCATAATTTGGGATACCTCATTTAAGTTTAAGGGGTAGGGAAAAAGAAATAGGAAAAATAGGCCCCTTCGCATTTTGATTCAAAATAAATCATTGAAAATTCAATATAGAGATGAGACCTAAGGTTTTTCTAAGTAACTAACTTCCTTCAATATGAGGGGATGGGCATATGATGAAAAGCCCGCCCTACCCCTTTTGAATTCAAACTTTTGTGATCTATGTTACCATCTTACCTGGATCACAAATATATTCAGTTACATTTGCGTGTCATTTGCACTCAATTCCATTCAGTTTGTTGTGAAAAAAAAGATATGATTCTTCTCTGAATCATTAAAAATCAAAAAAAAAGAATCACATTCTATGACTAATATTATACCTTTAAACAGAAGGTTGTTTAAAAAGGAATCTTTATTCTGATAGAATGGATACGCTCTGGGACGGAAGGATTCGAACCTCCGAATAGCGGGACCAAAACCCGTTGCCTTACCACTTGGCGACGCCCCATTTAGATTTCTATTCGACACTAATAAAGACTAATATTGGTGTTGCGTATTCGTCAATTCCAGTCCAAATATCTATAGAAAATCTTTTTCTAGACTAGATTAGATTCTTGCTAGGATTTTGACACGTGTAGATATAGAATTCAACTGAATTTATTGATCATTACATATAATTCAATTAAGATATTGTATGAAAGTATGATTTCTTCTATTCTCTTTTGAGAATTGGAGGATTTTTGATTGGGTGGGTTCAAAGAAAAAGAGGGGCTTTTTGTCTACCTTACTTCATTTTTCCTTATTTATATCAATAACTCAACCAAAATGCAATTATCTCCAAGAACAAAATGTCTGTTATGCTTAATATCTTTAGTTTGATCTATATCTGTCTTAATTCTACCCTTTATTCGACTAGTCTTTTCTTCGCCAAATTGCCCGAGGCCTATGCTTTTTTGAATCCTATCGTAGATGTTATGCCAGTCATACCTTTGTTCTTTTTTCTCTTAGCCTTTGTTTGGCAAGCTGCTGTAAGTTTTCGATAAAATCTTTAATACTATCCCAGAAAATTCATGATTTATTCGAGAAAAAAACTCTAACAATTAAGAAGAGCAACTAATACAGTATGAACCTTCGATTCAAACACGGAAAGTCGGGGATAACCTCGAGAAATCAAAACCCAGCTCGACCCATTTCGTCATTCTGACCTTTTCTTTTTTCCAACGAAAGACCCTAACCCTATTAGGGTCCCGCACACTCTCTAATTGGGGTATGAAATCCATTTTTGGCAATGAGCGACTCTTATTACAAATTACAAATGACTTTGAATTTCAGAAAATCCTTTTCTATTTTTAGAAATAACTTCATTTCTTGGTGTCAAAATAGGATAGAATCTATTAGAATATTCTAAATATTTAGAATATTCTAGTATAAAAAATGGAGGATCTATTCTCTTTTCTCGTTTTTTCCAAAAAAGGATCTTGGAGATTGTGTAATGCTTACTCTTAAACTTTTCGTTTACACAGTAGTGATATTCTTTGTTTCTCTGTTCATCTTTGGATTTCTATCTAATGATCCAGGACGTAATCCTGGACGTGAAGAATAAAAAGGGTTTTCGTTTTCCTTGCTTGATTTTATTTCTTAGGATTTTTTTATCTATTCCACATGCTGAACTAGGAAAAAGAAAAAGGGGTTTGCAAAATTTGAAAGATAAATCAATCATCAATGGAAACGGAAAGAGAGGGATTCGAACCCTCGGTACGAATAGCTCGTACAACGGATTAGCAATCCGCCGCTTTAGTCCACTCAGCCATCTCTCCCAATTGAAAAAGGTAATAATTACTATGTTACATTACACATGAAGTAAGGATTGAAAAAAGTCTTTCTTTCTCTTTCTTTATTATATAGATATGTACAACTTTTACCAGCAATTTCATTTAGATATAAGTAAGGGCTCGAAAGATCCAATAGACAAATCTAAAGAAAAATAAAGAAGACCCCGTTGCTTTGATTTTGTTCCTTTTATTCCCATAGCCTGGCCCGGTCAATACCTAGCCGGGCCTTTTTTTGTTCCAACGAATCCTAGCTAAAAGAATTTAGCTGATTTGAATTTGAAACCAAAAATGCTTGCTATTAAAGCAGCAATAAAAAGACGCGGGGCTATTTCCATTCTTTTTATATAAATGGATATAAATTATATAAAAGTCGCATTTCTTATTTTATAATTCCTTCTCCCTTTTTGAGTTACTTGACGACCTTACGGGAATAAAAAAAATGAAACTATGGGTTGTTAAATAATAATGAATGCATTTTTCTGTTATGATTTCAGTGGTTTTAGCGAGCCATATCTATTAAAACCCCTCCAGCAAAAGAAAATTGTTATTTAAAAGAGCCCCCTTTCTTTCCGGAATCTCATTAAATTGAAACCCCCCGCGAAAAACGTCGACACTCGAATTTTCATGATTCTTTTATGATCCTATCTTTATTACGCCCAATTCCTCTGTTCGACAAAAAGTTCATTTGTATATAATATTCTATTATAGTTATAGCGGGTATAGTTTAGTGGTAAAAGTGTGATTCGTTCTATGAATCCCCTTAAGAGTTAAGGGATCTTTCGGTTTGATTCATATTCCGATCAAAAACTTGATTTCTTAAAAAGGATTGAATCCTTTACCTTTCAATGACATATTCGAGGAAAAATATAGATTCTCGTGATTTGTATCCAAGGGTCATTTAAAAATGGAAAATTTGGATTATGAAATTACGAAACAGAATTTTGGAATTGGATCAATACTTC